AAAGCAGCCTACCTAATCGTTCCAGCTAAGGAAAGCCAGGACTCCGAGATCGGTCCTATATTCTTTCTGGCCAGTATTCTTCCTTAGTCTTCGGGTTAAAGACATTTAAGGATTCATTCAGTTAGACTTTGATATGATGATATTAGCCCGTCGGCCTACTCATTTCCATCTTCGCCTCCCTTTAGCCTGAGACTGACTTTCATAATCATTCTTTTATAGCCTTCCGTCTGGTCTTCGCTTTTGCTGCTCTTCCTGAAGAAGCTGCTCTAACTTCTTTATCCGCTAGTGAGCTAGCCTCAAAATAAATTCATAGGCTGTTTCTCGACGAAACTATGACTATAAAAAGAAATCCAAAATCTTCGATAGGCAGGCAGCATCAACTAAGAAAGGTAACGTAGTTACCGGTAAAGCGGTATCTAGAGTGACTTCAATTGCAGGAATAGATTGATTGATACGGGTAGTCCTTGGAACGACACGATAGTTAACCAAAGAGTAGAGAGAGCTAAGCGATGGTAGAAGGTATCGGAACTTCTTCTGTCTGCCCCAGGAGAACATCTGTTGACTTATCGACCAGAAAGCCTTTGCTATTATATAGTCCTCGGCTCTCTTTCATAAGACTCGTGTAGTCCACCCCCAAAACCACTTTTAGCAGGAAGTGCCTTATTTTGAAGCGATAAGCAGATTGATTGATTTGTCGAAAGAGCCGTACCTAGCTAAGGGAAGAAGCTATCTATATTCGCCGGACAGAGAAGACAGGGCTATTGCAGTGGCAGCTATTGAAATTCCTCCTACCACCGAAACCAAGACGCCAAGGGGATGTATCCTATCCTCTATCCTAAGCGCGATGGACGAGTACCCGCTCAAGCGAAGACTCAAGCTCGAGTGAAAGTTCAACGAATCCGAGATAGGGCCTTTTCTTAATTAGTAGGTCGCAGGGTTTTCGAATCTTTCACTGAAGGTAAGGCTTCAAACAGGGGATATGACAACCTCTGCTTCCGCGCCTACCAACCGCGATCGTTCGCTCTCGGGTAGGTATATATACTCTTTGGAATGCTTGCTTGGAGAACCCGCTCTACCCACTTGGGAATAAATTGTTGGAAATTCTTTATTGGCCTTATACGGTACCTGTCAACATGAAGAAAAACGGTATTCAGTAAAAGGTCCCATTTACGGTCCAGAGCGGAATCCATAGGAAGAATGTCTAAACTTAAAGGCAAAGGCACAGTCCCTCTTTCTTTTGTCGGTAGGGAAAGCAGCCCAGATAAAGGGAGCATCCGTGGGTTCTACTTCTGCTTCATAGTTGGGCTAAATCTGGCACGCTGCCTATCCAGTCGTTCAATCGTCTCCATTTTTCTTTTTCACCGAGACTACATTAGCCAACCAACCAGGGACTGAGAGGAGATCAGGAAAGTATGAGTCAAGCGGAACCTCTTCTTGGGCTGGTGGATAGGGTATACACTGTAGCGCGTAGATGGGAGATGGTTTCGGGGATCCCTGCTCAAATGAAGTAGAGCGTAAGGAAATGTTAGTGAACGTAGGGAGAAAAAAGAGCAAACAACTCTGGAGTATTGGACGAAGATGCTTGGGACTGAACACATCCCCCTTTACTTAATATCTCTTCTTGGTCTTGCTTATCTTAAACGAAATTCCCAGGTATGTCTGGTCTTGTGGCAATAGTCACACCAGAGCAAATCACGATCAATAGAGGATGGTTTGGAGTCGGAAGCAAGTTCCTGAGCTCAGTCGAGGACTACTTTTTGTATGAAGGTAATACGGCTGCAATCGGTTATCTTTATTACCTCCCGGTCTTGTGTCTGTCTTCACTCCACTCCAGGTAGGAACTAAATACCTTAGAGTAAGTTGAAGCCTTCGCCTCCATTTGAAGCAACTTCGGTAAGTGCTGCCCGAAGTTTTATTGAAATTGTAGTTTCCAGTTTACATTCGTAGTTTCGAACCACTTTCTTTCTATTGTGTAATCATTTCCGCTCAACCCCGATGGGTATTGTACTCCTTTTTTCGGTAAAGGTAAATGTATTTGATTTGTAAGCGGACTGCTCCTTCACACAAGAGGAGCTACTCCCTTTTCCGGATACGCAGACATGGGAATACGGCACGAAAGAAGTCCTACCCGGATTGGTTCCCGCAAAGCGCTGCCAGTAAGACCGGGTATCTGTACGGAGAAGTACAGTAAAAGCCCTCACCTAGCATGAGGTCTCCAAAACTGGGGATTTCCAATCTAGTAAATATCACAGGAATTGACTTAAGGATGTTTCCATCTACATGGGTTAATCAACTATGGGTACCAGCAACTCTCGATAAAGAGAGAACCTGCCCTGGGTAACAGTGACCGGTCCAGGGTAAGCGGCGGATACTTTCGCAAGTCTCGCTTTCACTTCGTCCTTTGGTACCTATACCCGGCTTTCATTTTATTTAGTTGTATAAGTAGACTTTTGGCAGGTTTTTATTCCTCCCGTACCCGTAGAAGTGAGTAACCGCCTCTCGCTGGTTCTCTTTCCTTAGCCTCCCTTGCCTCTGGGTATCGGTGCCTCGTTCTTCCTTCCGGTGAGATGATTGCTTTTCTTCGCTCCGTTTCTACCTTGTTAGTTGCCCGGGTTTGGTGCCTCTCTCTTATAAATCTAGCGGTCGGTAAAGAATAAAATGAAGAAACCATGTTGCTCAATTATGAGTGAGAAATTCGTCCCTACGGTGATCTTTCTTATTCGTCTATTCCTCTTCTTATCGGTCCAGCAACCGACATGATAAGAGGTCTATTCTATGCTTTCATATCTTGTGTAATATGGGTTCTTGCACCTCTATTGTTAAGCTGTATCTTTGTAGTCAATACCGGTGGTTTCTTGGTCACGACCAGCTAAAGTTCCATTAAAGAGCGTTTCCACGTTCCTCAGGGAATTGCGCTTGCTCAATTGGTTGGCCACTTCGTACTCGGGTCTTCTAGCCGGTTGTGTAGCGGGAGGCGTGGGAAAATACTGGGGTCTTCTTCGGGTTGGATTGAATCTCTTTCTTTTTGATTTCTTAGTGTAACTAGCCCCGGAAAAAGAGAAAGATAGCCAGTTTGTCAGGGGGCGGTGGTGCGGATGCACTGAGCGACGGAAGCAAAGAAAGAATCAAGCTAGGGAATACTCCAGATTGACTAAAGGCCTCCTTAAGGGCTTCTAACGCTTTGTAAGTAGGCAGGTCAGGTCCAACCCTTTACTTTTCCAACCCTTTACTTTAAAGTCGTTCTCCTCATCTTTCAGAGAAAGGAGCTAACTCGTCTTGCTTGAAAGAGCCTCGACTTGCTCCATTGATTGATTGAGGGACAGGGACAAAGGTTAGTTGGCACCTCGCTGTTAGCGTTCCTACCTCAGTTACTAGCAAAGAAGGCAGTCTTGAAAAAATGCCTATCCTCGATAGTTGACCCAGAATAGTCATACCCTTTCATCATTTCCTGTGATTCTAAAGAAAAGAAAAGCAGCATCAAAGGAACCTAGCTATCAATTCCAGCTTCTACCCTTTCTCCGACAATCACCAATTCGCCTGACAGCTATGGCTGCTCAACCCCATATGAAGTAGGAAAAGAAGTGCTCCATCGCTCAAGGGGTAGTACCATACCTTGATTCAAAATCACTTCGTAAGGACAGACTAAAGGTTTCAAGGGCTTGTTACATTCCCGAGTTTCAAGATCTTTGCCTAGAACCAGAGCCTTCATCCGAATAAGGAAGAGAAAGATATTCTATTTCAATGTGTCAACCCACCACTCCTACTCTTAGCACCCCGGAGAAGACAAGAGATTCTATTTCCATCTCAATGTCGGGAACTCACCGTCCTGGAGAACTGAACACAACAACAAGTTACATGCCTCCTCCGATTCGACTCGTAACTCAACTCGTCCTTCCCATTCCGGAAAAGACAGAACCGGAAGTCGAGCTACCAAAGACAGAGATTCGAAATCGAAATGTCGAAAGGAAGTCACCTGCTCTGGTTTATGTGAGGCTCACCAGGAAAGAAGTTATCTAGAAATCGCAAGGGCGTACCTTCCAGGAACTAGCTTCCGACTTGTCACAATATACATTCCCCGTGCTTAGCTACACCTCCGATACTGTTCCGATACCGTCCTTGTACAGACCAAGCTAGTATTAGTAGCAGCGTCTCTCCTTGCAAGAGATAGGAGGGTAAGGTCTAAGCCTTTAGTAGCACCTATTAGTACGTCTTGGAAGAGAGAGTAGAAGCTAGTACTAGTTCAAGCTAGTTCTTTTAGTAGCGGAAAGCCGTTCTCTATTAGCCGTGTATGAGCACTCCGTTCACTCGAGTCATTCCTCTTCTTTTGAGCTTGACCTCTATAACTAGTCGACTTTGAATCTCACTCTTCCGAGTTCAATCTCTATTGATGTTCAATACCCCTTTCCTCTTCGAGTCAAGCACTTCTCGTCCTTGAGCTTCGACTTGGTTCCAAGAAACCTATTTCTCCGACTGTATTTTCCGAACTCACCTATTGCTTGCTCTGGGTTATGCGCGCTTACAATATTTCCTTAGACGATCACTGAACCGACTTGTTTGCTTGAAGGAGCCTTATTTACAGGCCTTCCTCCCATGAAAGCAATCAATCATAGCCCGCCGGTTGAAGAGAGTGTAAGGATGGTCTTTCGACACTGAAATCGAATGTTATTACGGGTTTCACTTCGATAGCAGCTCTATTCGCTTAGCTACTTGACTCAGGTATTCCCACCGGAGAAAAGAGCGGATGCTACTAGCGATGTCTTTTTATCAGATCGCATAATGCTGTCTTTCGAAGGTAATGATCCCTCCAACTCGTAGTGTAGTGGCACTCTTCGGTTGGTTCGTTAAACTTGGTTGCTTTGTCTTCTTAGGTTTACGTAGGTACCGAATCCAATTCCAGGCCAAGTCATGCTCTTTCTAGGTATGATCGGTAAGACTGGCTTTTAGCATCCACCAAGTCTGGAGAAGGAGGCTTGAGCGGGGATTCATTCTCAATTTTCCCGCTTGATCTTCCAGCTACCAGTCACAATAGGTGCAGAGAGTACGCCCGACCCAAAGAAGAGAAATTTGTGATAGTTGAACTCACTGAACCCCTGAAGGTTTGTTACGAAGTTGAACGGGTCCTTTTTCTTTGATTCGAGTCGTAAACCTGCTAATAGGAATAGCGGAAGCTCGTTGCTTTTCAGCCGTCTTCAAGGCGTTGCTTGCATTGCAGGCTTTTCAATGACGGCTTTTTCCTGAATTTTCTTAAAGGGAGCCGCGGATCTTGTGCGGTTTGAATGTCCAAGGACCTTGGCTGATAGCAGGATACTTTTTCCATTCCATTCTCTCTATTTCCTATAGGTGAGACCGTTACCACTCGGCTCTCTTTCTGAACGAACCTATTCTGCTTTAAGGTCAGGCCGGAATACCAGACTAAGTCAATACTGGGCTATCCCGGATTCTCTCTCTCAAATACGATTTCCTCTTCCGGGCTGGAGGAAGTAGCTCTCTTGACCAAGGAGAGGAACGGAGACCCCATTTATTTATGTTGAATTAAGAAATGAATGAAAAGGCGACAGCGAACATCTTGGGTTCGAGTGAGAAGTGCTAGGTTCGAGCGTCCGTTTGGGAACCTCTTGTCTGAAGCTAGCTAGATCTCTCGACTACAATCTCACATCACAATGGGAAGGACTTAGCCACTTTCTTTTATACGTTGACGACAAGATTAACATTCTCACCAGATCCACTCACGACGAGGACTCCCCATACCATCTGGGCTGAAGCACCTCCCTTGCCCCGGGCTCAGACACAGGAAAATGAAGAATCTTCCTTTTGATTGCCCAGACATTGGGAAGGGGTGCGGGAAGAGGAAAAAAAGACGAGAATAGGGGCGAGAACGAAGGCAAGCCGACCAGTCTTTTTACTACATTCAAGGCTATTTGGCAGAAGGCGCGTCATCACAGGACAAAGCTATCCTTTCGACAAAGTCTCTTCCTTGGCAAGTCGACCGGAAGGATTCATCCATTCATGCAGTCAGTAAGTAGTCCAATGGTCCCTCTATCTAATGAATCAATGGCCGCCGATTCGCTTCAATGCTATTTAGTGCCTTACCCTTTTCTAAATGAGCCTGATGTATCCCTCTAGCATACTAGCTAGAGAACGACATCGGTTTTACTCTAAAGGGGGCCCCAATATGAGGAGTACTTTTTTGAACCAAAAAAACAACATTCTGCCGTAATTACCGCTCTTAGGCCAAATCTGTACGAAGAACCACTGATCCCTAAGGAGAAGATATTTGAGCTTCTATCTTACTCAATGAGATCATAACAACCAAGGGAAGGGTCAAAGAGAGAAGAGCCTATCAGTTGCATAGAAGAAGAGCCCTTCTTGATTGAGATTGAAATGAGAAGGACTTTAGGCGTTCTACCGCCTCTTTTTCGGTATGAGAAACTAGAAGCTCTTTCCTTTCATTCGAAATGAATGAGAAGCCGAACTCACTGGCGAGAGAGAGCCTACTAGACTAGACTGATCGCCGCTGAAAGTAGGGATGAGTCAACTCCGCTTCCTGGTCGAACATAAAAAGAAAGTTTACTAATCTCGACGGATTGGCAAGCCCGCCCAGCTCTGACTGGCATTTCCACCTTCCTGGATCGACTTCTTGATCTATAACTTAAACGACTGCTGCGGGCTAGTTATATTCATTCTCGCCTTTCTTTCTATCTTATTTTATATAGGGAGATTTCGAAATCTTTCTTTTGATCGATTCTCTGGTATCTTACTTACGATTCTGCTGCCTCTCTTTCTTATGCAATTCCTTTTGGCAAGAGGCGGACTTTCTTCTTGTCTTGTAAAGAGCATTCCATTGGGCCCCGCCCTCAGGTTCCTTTGTTGTTCTATTTTCTCTGAACTCCAAATTGTAAAAAGATTTCCTCTCCTTCCTTCTCATCGATAAGAATAGGGATTTGCCTATGATCTCGGGTTCCTTTCGAACTTAAGAAATTCCCATTCAGTCTGTAACTTGACCTAAGGCCTCTTCTTTTGAAAGGTCAGGTGCTTTCGAACTTCTTTTTGAAACCTTTCTTCCTTCTTCCCGTACGGTTTAGTAGAGAGAATTGGGGTATTCCCCCGCGCCAAGGGTTCTTTTCTTTCTTATGAAATTCCTTTTGAAAGGAACTCATCTATCAGTCTTTTTCCTCTTTCAAGAAAGAAGAAATGTGCGTCGGAGTGGTGATTTTATTCATTTGAATGAACTTTGATCTATATCGTACAATCACGATCAAATGCCTATCCTATTTGTGAAAGCACGGAAGGAAGCCTACGTGCGGTGCCCGGCGGGGCTAGTTACAGTCCGGAAAGAAAGAAATCCTAAAGAAGAAGTCTCAATTGCTAAGTATCGTTCTTCAGTTGAGGTGTATCATATAGTAAGATTGAAATCGAAATCCCTTTGGTGGAAAGCTCGGGTGGTTTCCGGACCAAAGAGCCCCGGTTGAGTTCCTCTGACCTACGATCTATATCAATCGTTAAGTGCGCTAATCTTGATAGTTTCCATTTGAGATTGAGAAGCAGTCCGGCCCAATGAGCTTTCCAGTAGTGCCCCTAAATTAAAAGGGGTGGGAGAGCCGGTAAACCTTAGATCGCCCTAAGATCGAATGGAACTTGTCTTTGATTCAGCGACTCCTCCTCGAAACGATCTTCCATATCAAGTTCTAAGATTTTCTATCAATTCCTAGTTTTTGTAAGGTGTTCCTTGAATCTTCCTTCCCTGGACTGACTTACTTAGTTGCTCTATTCATGTGATTTTGTGATCCATGATTCTTCAATCCAGTATTTCTTAACCGAACTTTACCCCATAATCTAATAGGGGAAGGCAAAGACCGAACGAAAGACGCAATACGGAAGAGATGAAATATCTTCTTCATGAACCAAAAAGCGGGCGAAGGAGTTGGTCTCGGCTGGTGATTGATCTTCCTCTCGTGGCTGTCCGTGTTACAGGCATTGGCAAGTGCTTTATCATCTCAACGGGGCGGATTCCGAACTGTACCACAAAATCGTTGGTTGGGGAAAACAAATATTCTGTCTATTTCGATACATGCTTTACTCCCGGAGCGTCTTTCTTATCTATTCAATGTTTGGTTAACGGACTGGGATGAGTAGGGCTCTAACCTACACTACCTCCTGGGCCTGGCTAGGACTTACCGACTTCTCTTATACCCTAGTCAAGCTTATTCCTTGCCTTCACAAATACACTTTTTCTTATGGCAGCCGCCGAGCGAGACCAAAAAAGGGATCTTTCCCCTCTATTGCAAGCTCCTTATTAGTAGTAGTAGCATGACTTATGATCAACTGCACTCTCCCTAAGGTAGGTAGCAGAAATCCATAGTAAAATGGAGCCGTAGAGAAGGATTCCAATGGTTGTAACCAAAAAGGGGTAGTGCCGCTTAGCACGATCCTCCCTGTAAGTACCCCGGCCCAGGTGAGATATAGAGGTTGTGGGTGTGCCCTTCTAGTAAGTTCCCTAATGTGATCCCAAATAGTGAATAGCTGTGCCCTCGAAGTTCTTCAAGTCATGTTAGTAGAATGCCACGAAGACAATCAAAACAATAATATCAGAATCAACTAATATAAAAAGAAACCAATATCCCTAAATGTAGAGGTTTTCCCCCTTCAATTGAGTGTGATTCCCGCCCCAGTACTTACGGTTAGTTTTGGCTCCAGAATCCATTCCATATAGTGAGTGCCTGGGGTGTTATCGGATTGGGCAGATTGCCCAGTTGGTAATGTTATTTCGGTCACAACAAATGAAATCCGTCTTAATGGGGCCTACTCTGATTCGATCATTGCTCTTGTTGGTTTTGCTCCCGACTAACCTTTTCACATTATTGGTGTACCCAATAGATGGGTCCCCCTCCAGTGCCTAGCGCGCCTCTGAGCCTGTGGAAGACCAGATGGGAGGTTCAGTATTAAAGCAGATTAACAGAATGACAGCAGGAAAAAGGGAGGACTATATCAACCCGACCGCGGATGAATCAGTTAGCTGGAGGAGCATCCACTCATTTGATAGTGATTAAGAAGAAGCACAACATGGTTGGCAGAACAGGAATCATGAGCTGACTTCTAGGAGGTGCGCTACAGTCAGAACTGTGCGCTGGATTGGGACAGAGTTGCGGGATCCTCCTGTATTTGATGGGACTACATCAGTTGGTGATTTCTTGGATAACTTGGAGTTCAAGGTTCCTGAAGAACAAAGAGTTCTAGCTTTGGATGTTGCATTGAAGGGTACCTCTGCTCGTTGGTGGGCTATTCACAAGGAAAACCTGACCACTTGGGAAGAAGTTCAGCCTGCCATGATCCACAGGTTTCTTTCTCCCCCTGAGTTTCAAATTCAGAATGTAGCTGCGGGAAAAGAGGTCTTCTTGTTAGAACAGTATTAAGGGATGACAGACCCCTTCATCCATAATTGTGTTCAAAAGCGGGAGAATGCAGGTACGAAGTCGCTTGTCCGCATCTTGAAAGGACTAGAACAACTCTTTTGGGTTCATAAATTTGTGCATACCTTGGGCCTCAGGCATGGTACTTGCATGAGGAAGCAAGAAGACAGACTAGAAGTTGGACTGTACTGCAGACACAGTGTTGTACAGACTGATCATTTGTGGGGAAGACTCCAGAAGTAACCACAGCCCTTAAGTACATTAAGCAGCTGTTATTCACAGATACATTGAAGCCTAAGGTCCCCCCTGTGATGTGCATGTCTCATCGAAAGCAGTTTTCCCCCTGAGAGTCGGTTGAAGAGCTGCGCTTCTCTTTGTACTGTGGGAAGGTAGAACAGAATGACGACGATGAAACGGATTTGCCAGACCTACGACATCTGAGTTGAAAAGAATCAGAAGGGACCCGAGAAATAAAGTAAAGGAGGACAGTAAGGATGGAACCGAGAAGCCTTATCACCAGCCTGTGAAGCTGTGGAAGGTGAATATTCATGGTGAGTGAGTCAGTGAGGGGCATTACTAATACGTGACCAGAATGGTCTCTTCTACGTTACCTTTTCTAAATCCCACGTGTCTTGGAATGAGGTCGTAAGCCTAGTTCCTTCGTTTGAGGTTTTTTCCAATTCTTCCAAAAACGGATTCTACGGGCATGTTGACTTAATCAAAACGTTAGATCGTTACCCTTCATGGGGAATGGAATGTGAATCATCGTTGGAATCATTTGAGGCGCCTTTTTGGCCCTTTTTTGCAATAAAGATTCTCCAATAAAGATCATCGTTAGCATTCTGAGGCAAAGCCTGGACTGGAGTTGTTAGTTCCAACCCTTGGAGCTTCCCTTGTGTGGTCATATGGAGCTTCCTTAGTTCAATCGTTACACTTGAACGCAGGACTTCGCACATCTAAGTCAGGACTTCTTCAGCTCTTCTGCCTTCCTAGGGCAGACTTTAGGACTTGTTCCGGCGAACATTCTACCCCACTCGCATAGTTAAGCCTTAATCGCTCACTAAACGAAATCTGGACTTTTACCACTCTTGACGGAGCCTACCTCGAAAGTAGTGTTCTACCCTCTGTTGCAATGCCTGGGGCGTCGCCTTCCATCATGTTACTTGTTAAATGGAATGTCCCTTGGCTTGACTTTAGGCCAATGTCTTTAATCACAGGAAGGTCGAAAGCGAGTTCTGGAGTAGTTGGAGTTGTTTGTTCCACCCTTGGAGATGACCTTCTTCGTCCTGATCGAGAATACCTAGACCAGTCTTGAGGAGCTTCCCTAGGTTGGACTCATGGAGCAGACCTTTCCTAAACCGATTGTATGACTCGTACAGAAAAACGCGAGATGGACACCCCTCATGGATGAATCATAATTTGAATCAAATTAGGTGCATTTTAGGCCATTTTTGAAAGAAAGATCTTCGATAGCATTCTCTGGCATAGCATGAGTTCAGTCATTACTCATGAACGCAGGACTTCGCACGCACCTCTTTAGCCTTCCTTTTCGTTTCGTTATGGACAGATGGAAGGTGTTCTTGTTCACTCGCACAGCATAGTCTGGACTTCTGCTCTATTGGGAGCCTGCCTCACTGCTTTAAGATGGTGGACTTCCGTGGCCCAGGACAGAATACTTTTTTGGTCTGGTGGGAGGACCGGGGTCTGACTTTAGATCTTTTTTCCGGCGAGCATTCTTCCCCTCTCGCATAGCCTCATCGATCCCTCGTCAGGACTTCTACACCTCTTGACGGAGCCTACCTCTGTAGGAGTAGTTATGCCATTGTTCACTTTCTCGGCGCCCAAAGCGATGATTCACATGTCCCCTTGTTCAACCCATTGTTGCAAAGCCTTCCTTTCTTTCTGACTCTCAACAATATCTTCTTCACGTAAAGGAACGAGACGATCAAACCATACGACTTGGTATTCTCAATCGGCGAAGCCTCTTATTTGTATTTGGACAATTTCGAGCGACAGTCTTTAGTGATTTATCCTTCCTATGTCTTCTCAAGGATCCTTGCGAGATCGAGAGAAAGCTCGTGAGCTGGACCATTCGAAAATAGACACCTTGAATCTTCCTTCGTATGTCTTCCATCGAAATTGTTCTTATCTTATTCAAGAACGTCAAGCCTTACTCTTACATCCGAGGAAAGAAGACCTATTGCAAGACCTCAAATCGAAGAACGAAAGCCTCCAGACGGACCAGGAACGAGAGTAGGAGATGAAATATCTTCTTCACGCTTGCCATATCGTTTTCTAGGGGTCTTTTTTAGCCTAAAACAAGAGTGGAAAGAATCAATAGGGTATCGTATTAGGGAAGTGGAATCTCTAGTTAGTAGTCCCCTAGGACTGGATCGAACTCCTTTCTACCTACCATAGTCAGAGCTTTTGCCTTGTGTGTGGTACTTACTCGACTACCCAGGGAGGAGGTAGAAGGACAGGAGGTGTATGTAGGCTTGACTTCGAAATAGTAAAGTAGACAAAAAGATGAAATAGCGGCAGGAAACTCATCCCCCGAAACCGGAACATAGGCTTCAAAATAAGCTGCAGGAGGATTACCCCGAAAGAGAAACTGAATCAGGAAAGGAAGTGGCTGACTTTCAAAGCAAAGTCAGGGAAGACGATCGGGCTACGAACTCGGGTACTCAACCGTTGGAAAGTGGAAAGTAGGTTGCCAGTTCAACCGAAGCCGGAGAAATAACGAAGGATATTACTAAAAGGGGTATGGGTTAACCAAGTAGAAGATCGAATGGAATAAGCCAAAAAAAAAGGGGGATTACTAGAAAAAGGGATTCCACTCCAATAGTGGAAAGGATAGAACCAGACCAGATAGATCGACTTCGAGAATCAGCTCTTTGTAGCGGAAGAGCAACTGCAAGAGATTCCACTTAAACTGAATCAGAAGATGGAGGCTCAATAAAAAATATGCTTTAGCGACATAAACCGGAGTTCTTGAGTTAAGGTTTTGAGTGAACCCTCGGAACTCAGTCCTCGTCGAAGTCTATTCGAAAAGCGGAGAAAAGTAAGAAAACTTAAGTATTCAAGAAGCAAGGG